GAAGAACTAGAACCGTATGGATTTCCAAAGACTCCATGGATAGGAACTAAAAACGAGATATCGAAGTAGTTCTGATGATTCAGTATATCATCACTTCAATTCGGAGTTCTTAGTTACTTTGACCGGGTGGATCTTAGTGATGGAATAATAAGTAATAATTCATTGGTTGATTGTATCATTAACCATTTCTTTATTTTGGTGCGAGGAACTTACCATGAATCCACTGATTTCTGCCGCTTCCGTTATTGCTGCCGGATTGGCCGTAGGGCTTGCTTCTATTGGACCTGGAGTTGGTCAAGGTACTGCTGCGGGCCAAGCCGTAGAAGGTATCGCGAGACAACCAGAAGCAGAGGGTAAAATACGAGGTACTTTATTGCTTAGTCTGGCTTTTATGGAAGCTTTAACAATTTACGGACTGGTCGTGGCATTAGCGCTTTTATTTGCGAATCCTTTTGTTTAATCCTATTCTATAAACGTGGAAATACGTACTTCTTTTCTTATTTTATTGCCGTCGACTTACCGCTTGCTTCTTCGAATTATATCAAAACTTCACTCCACTTCTTCGTTGAGACAATACTCCGGGGAAGGTCTGATTTGAGGATGAGGAATTAGTAGATCCACTCGCTTTCTCACTTCCCGTCCTTAATTTAATGGAAACCCCTTTTGACTTTTAGGAAGCGTTGCAGGTATTTCGCAATTGACATGAAACCGGGGACCTAATAAGTATCTTATTGGGAACTTCAATTGAAATAAAATAATAATAAAGAATCCATTTTTGAAATTTGAAAATGATTTCAAATGAAATGAATATATTCATATTTAAAATAAGTCAATTAATAAAAAAAAAGAAATCAATAATAAAAAAACGGGACGAAGTGATACAAAAAGAACTCTGTTCGATTTTGTTAGTCCTATCTATAAGAGGAGAGCATATGAAAAATGGAACCGATTCTTTCGTTTCCTTGGGTTACTGGCCATCCGCCGGGAGTTTCGGGTTGAATACCGATATTTTAGCAACAAATCTAATAAATCTAAGTGTAGTGCTTGGCGTATTGATCTTTTTTGGAAAGGGAGTGTGTGCGAGTTGTGTATTTCAAGAATAGGCTGGATCCAACCGGCTGCACTTTCTTTTTTTTTATTTATAAATAGGGAAGAAAGGTGCACGATCTCGACGAATTACTTCTGAATAAATTAAGAAATCATATGTAAGAACCATAGCATTTCGTGACTCATTGGTAAATCAACTTTGATTCTCTATCAACCAATAATGTGGGACCATTAACATGGTTAAAGCTAAACCGCCTGAAGTCCAGGCACAACATGGTACTCTTTCTACCACTACGTTAGTACGGAGATGGTTTCAAAATGAATAGTTGGCAATTTATCCGATATAGAACACTCATATCGATAAAATGATTTGAACCATTTACTGGAAAAATGGGTGTCTCGACCTTTTTTTATCCAATGCTGAATCGACGACCTATGTATAAAATAAGAAGAATTTTTTGGATTTGAAGAAAAAAAAACAACTTTGCTGACAATTACAGATTTTTTTTGTCTGGTCGGAAGAGTCCTCTGAATATTCTGGTCTTGTATCAGTTTCCATATCTTGGAATACGAACAGAGAAGAGAGGGTAGGCTCATTACATTAAAAGATATGGGAATGCTCATAACATAAGTAACTGAGCGTGAGAGCCAAATGAATCGAAAGATTCATGTTTGGTTCGGGAAGAGATCATGGAAGTGAAGTTGTGAAATGAATGGGAAAATAATCTACTTTCATTAAGTGATTTATTAGATAATCGAAAACAGAGGATTCTGAGTACTATTCGAAATTCAGAAGAACTACGCGGAGGAGCTATTGAGCAGCTCGAAAAAGCCCGGGCTCGCTTACGGAAAGCGGAAATGGAAGCAGATGAGTTTCGAGTGAATGGATACTCTGAGATAGAACGAGAAAAACAGAATTTGATTAATGCCACTTATGAGAATTTGGAACGATTAGAAAATTACAAAAATGAAACCATTCATTTTGAACAACAAAGAGCAATTAATCAGGTCCGACAGCGAGTTTTCCAACAAGCCTTACAAGGAGCTCTAGGAACTCTGAATAGTTGTTCGAACAGCGAGTTACATTTACGCACCATCAGTGCTAATATTGGCATGCTCGGGGCCATGAAAGAAATAACTGATTAGCCCTTTTACTGTAGGCATTATTTTTTTTTTTCTCCCTTTGTTTCCGAAAAAGAATTAAGAGACACTAATGGTAACCATTCGAGCCGACGAAATTAGTAATATTATCCGTGAACGTATTGAACAATATAATCGAGAAGTCACGATTGTGAATACCGGCACCGTACTTCAAGTAGGCGATGGCATTGCTCGTATTCATGGTCTTGATGAAGTAATGGCAGGGGAATTAGTAGAATTTGAAGAGGGTACAATAGGCATTGCTCTGAATTTGGAATCAAACAATGTTGGCGTTGTATTAATGGGTGACGGT